AATAACCTAAGAAAAAATAGGTATTGTTATAGGATTAAACAAAGGGATTCGCAAATAAAAGCGCTAAGGCTACAACCAGTCCATAAATTGTTAAAGCTTCCATAAAAGCCAAACTAAGCAATAAAGTACCTCGTATTTTTCCCTCCGCCTCGGGCTGTCTCGCGATCCCTTCTACAGCTTGGCCCGCAGCAGTACCTTGACCAACCCCAGGTCCAATAGAAGCAAGACCGACGGCCAACCCAGCAGCAATAACGGAAGCGGCAGAAATCAGTGGATTCATGATAAGTTCCTCACACCAAAATAAGTAAATAGTTAATGATACGATCAACCAAGAAATTATGACTTAATTATTCCATCACTAAGATCTATACAGTCGAAGGAACTAAGAACTCTGAATTGAAGTAATAATATTATTGAATCATTAGAACTACTTCCATATTTCTTTTTTAGTTTCTATTCACATAATTTTTGTGAATCCATATGACTTTTTTCTTCCATTTCTTTCTTTTTTCAAAACCATTCAAATTTTTCGTTTTTTTTTTTTCTTGATTGAATCTATTTATTCATTCAATATTCACTTTATTCATTGAATAAATATTTCATTCACAATTACAAACGAAAGGGAAGGACTTCTATTGGAATCCCTATCTAAATTCACAGTATTAGATATTAATTAGATATATTTTTACTTCATATATAACTAATTAATATCTAATATCACATATACATGTGTTTCTTCCATAACGTAAATCAACTATTCATATCTTACATTCAATCGGATTCTAGAATAATTCTTCGAAAGATTCACAAGAGTTGTCTTATAGCAATCGGCACCTCCTTAATCCATTTTTTTTATAAATTGAACTCTTTTTTCTAGATTTTTCTTTTTTTATTCGACTACATGGGAACAATCAATCTACATGGACAAATTCCTTAGATCGAATCATTACATCGAAATAGTAGTATTTGATTGATCTAAGTTAATGTAATTTATTATTTATTCAAATTATCTTTTGGTCAATCGTTGAATTGGATGAAATCAACTTGAATGGGCATCATTCTATATAACAATAACATCTTTTTAAAGAATAGCACGCCATAATACTATAATAATACTATAAGTAATAGTATCCAAATTATTATTTATTATTCAGATTATGATTACTAATAGCTTATAATTATGGTTACTAATATCTAATAATGTTGAATATTGGAATTAAATGAACAAAACAATATAAAGAGAATATTCATTGGCGGGGATATAAATGGACCTAACTGGAATTTTAGGAAAAAGATCTTTTAGATCTCTTTCCTTTTTTTGTACTTCCCTGTTTGTTGCAACTCCCTAATATCTATAAGATCTTAAGCTTTTTTTACTATTCCTCTCTAGATCGTATATATCTTATTTATATTATAGAATATATTATATAAATATAATAAATATAATTTTAAATATAATAAATATAATTTGTTATAATTTTGATTATATAATTGATTTATATATTATGTTCCCTAAGCAGATTATCTTGATCCGCGCATATATTGCGTAAGTCTTAAGCTAAAAAAAGCCTATTTCGAAAACTAGTCAATGATGACCCTCCATGGATTCGCCTATATAAGCCGCAGCTAAAGTTGCAAAAATAAGAGCTTGAATACCGCTTGTAAATAATCCAAGTAACATGACAGGTATAGGAACCACTGAAGGTACTAAAGAAACAAGAACAACAACTACTAATTCATCAGCTAATATATTTCCGAAAAGTCGAAAACTAAGTGATAAGGGTTTTGTAAAATCTTCTAAGATATTAATGGGTAAAAGGATTGGAGTTGGTTGAATGTATTTACCGAAATAACCTAATCCTTTTTTGGTAAGACCCGCATAGAAATATGCTACTGACGTGAGTAAAGCTAAAGCAACGGTAGTATTTATATCATTTGTAGGTGCGGCTAATTCCCCATGAGGTAACTGTATGATTTTCCAAGGTAAAAGAGCACCTGACCAATTCGAAACAAAAATAAATAGAAACAAAGTTCCAATAAAGGAAACCCATGGACCGTATTCTTCTCCAATCTGAGTTTTGCTCACGTCTCGAATGAATTCAAGGACATATTCGAAGAAATTCTGACTGTCAGTAGGAATGGTTTGTGGATTACGAACAGCTATAATGGCTGAACCTAATAAGATAGCAATTACAACCCAAGAAGTAATAAGTACTTGGGCATGGACTTGAAAACCTCCTATTTGCCAATACAAATGTTGGCCAACTTCCACACCAGATATATCGTATAACCCTTTTAGTATGTTGATAGAACATAATAGAACATTCATATTGCCCTCTGAAAGAAATAGAACTTAAAAAAAAAAAGAATTATTTTGATTCAACCATCTATTTTTGACTTGCCTACTTGAATTATATATTTTTGATATCAACTAATCACATATCCTAAGTTACTTGTATCTCTTTTGCACGATTAAAGAATCGTAACCGATTTCATAAAT